GGGTGCACCATGTTGATAGGAATCGGCAAAGACCTTCTTGTACAACACGTCCTCGAAGGCAGCATTCATGGCAATCATCACGTCTTTCTCCCGAGGGCATGGTATGGCTTTGTTCTTGGTGTTGTTTAATAGATGTCGAGTGCCGCTTTTCCCCGTCCGATAATCTCCATCTGCTCTAAGTGGGCGAGCTAGAATCCTTATGTCAGGTTGGTTGTTCAAAAGACTTTCTCTTTACCCTTTGCATTTTCATCTTTTTGAAAGCCCAGACCCATTCTTCTGGATTTTCATTAGTCCTATTTCAGGTGCAAAGCCTCCTCAATAAAGACCTCTTTCTTTTCTTTTTTTCTTATTTCTCATTTTGTTGATTGAAAGAGGATAAGCGCTATCCATTGAGTAAAGGGAGGGTTTGCTACAGTGATTCGGGCGGTTGGTGGCCCCTTCGAGAGTTGCGGGTCCTTGCCGCAGCATGAGTGGTAGCTCACGCTCAAAGCTCCTCCGACACGAGTCCTAGTCGTTGCGCTGCGGTCCGTTTCCCGGCTTCGCTTGCGCGATTTGCACTTCTGATTGGTTCCATCCATCCCCGACCCTAATGAATCGAGTATGAAGGGGTCAGCCAGTCAAGCGGTTCGGGTTCTCGGTCGGTTCCCGTTCGCCTGCCCCCCTCATAGTCCATTAGTGGGTAGGGTGGTCAACTTAGAGTGCGCCCGCCTCCTCTTCAGACGTGTCCTCGACAACCTGGCGGTGTTCGGTCTCCACTTTTGGGGGTGGGAGTGCTTGGTCGCTGGGGTTTCCTTTTCTTCAACCAATTTGGTTGTGTCAGCCCGGTCTAACATTTTGTTATGAGCTGGCTGAACAAAGATGGATTGAAGGTAAGATAGATTTTAGTTTAAGTGGCATAGGACCTTCGATCAACCATGGGGCTCTACCCTTACTGAATTCATTCTATTGAAGCGTAACGTAAAAAGCTCCTTCTCATGTTGCATTTCTTTGGTTTGGAAGTTCCAGTATGTTGTCTGTGGATTTATAACAAAGGAAAGCCCCCTTATGCTATGCCATTTGATTAATTCAAATTCCGTGCAGCTCGCCACTCCCCGAGGCCAAGGACGGGGTCGAACCGTCATTCCAGGATTTGCAGTCCGATACATTTCCATTATGTTACCTAGCCAAACCCGCCACCTCATGTGCCAAAGTCAAACGGTTGTTCTTCCTTCCCCGCTCCCTCTTTTTCTACATATGCGGTGGCGGGGTACCAGAGAAGAGGGGACAACTTCTTTCTCCCTTGCCTTGCTCAACTTTCCTTTTCTGATTGAAAGTAGCAAGCCACTCCACTACTAGTACAGAGGCCAGATAGAAGGTTGCTTCCTCTATATGTTCAGGCAAAGAACATCTAGAAGCTGTCTTTTGTCTTGTCTTGTAAGCAACCATGCCTATCTAATCGAATTTTGCTTACCAAAGTGGTCTTACTAAAAGTAAGTAAGCAACCAGTTCCGTTCCAAGTGACATGGCTTTTCACTATAATTTTCCAGAGAAGGTTGCTCATCCAGCCCAGCGGATCCATTGTTTATGCGGAAGTGCGATGCGGCTGAAAAACGTAAGCCCCTATTTTTTAGTAATATTAGTAAGGTATAGGTTGGGGAAAACTCCAAAACGAAAGTTCCAAAAAAAGCTTACCTTATATTAAATATAAGTTTTAGAAAGGGGCACCCCTACTATACCCCTAAACTATAAGCTAGCGCGCAACGGCTTTTCAGCCGTTGTTGCTTGCTGCTTGCAGGCTCGACAATCTTTCTTTCGCCTCTCCCCCCTGTCTCCATTCTGATTGATTCGCTTCTTCTTTTCCTCGAAAATTGTTGATGAAAAATGACCGCTCTCATTTATTTATTTTCGCTTTTTGTCTTTGCTTTGCGGTATATTCTTCAGCTTATCTTATCTGCGAACACGAATCAGAGAAAATTCCTTCTACTTTATGATAAAAAGGGAATTGCTGTAGCGCAGCTACCGTTCGTGGCAGGGAGTTGAAAGGCTTAGCAGCAGCCATTAGCCATTCTCCTTCCTAAAGCATCACTTCAGCGGTCATTTTCCCCGACCTTCTACTCCCTACTATGAGATAGAGGAAGGAAAAGTTATGAATTGCAATGCACTATCCGAAATCCGATCTAGCCCAAATCCCCTTTCCCAACTGCTATTCGAATCTCGATCTCTGGAATCGAAACCAAGACCAACGAGCCCTCGGTCAAGCGAAAGACTTACGACTTTGAATTGAGGATCGCTAGAATCCGAAGCTCTTTCAAGTCCTCTGGGCACAAAGGAACTAAACACTACACTATTCTTTCTATCTCTTTAGTTCGAATCGAATGCTTTGATGCTCTTAATAGAGAGCGCAGTTCCAGCAGAATCCTAATCAGACTATTGCTCGTACCTAATCACTGCTTAAACCCTCGGTGAAACTGGCTTAAGCCCGACTACAGAGCCCATCTATATAGGGATAGGGATATACCACCAAACCTGTGAACCAAAGCGCATTCTAACTCCCTTACTCTATCAAGTAAGTACTTTCATTCCTTTGGAAAAAAGAAAGTCTGCTATCAAAAAAAAATCGTCTTCTGTGTGGGATGCCAGGTTCGTTAGAACCAGACTATTTCACTCCAGGTTTTGAACTGTAAACTATCTCTTCCTTCTTGACTCGCCTTCAGTCTTGATGGCTGCAAGCGAAATGGCAGCTGGCTATGTGACTAGAAAGTAAGAGAGGCACGGGAAAGCTTGCTCAACTCTACGAGCGTTAATGTCTCCTTGTTGTCAATCGCGGTAGATGACTGAACACCAAACTCAATCCCAATGCTAAAAGAAAGATCTTGACTTGTGACAGGTTCATTTGTGGTTAAACACCCTCATCTGATCTTTCTTTACAAACCCATTACTGGGGCTGATCTATCATACTTCATTTTTCGAGTAGTTGGCTCAACAAAGACAGGAATGGAAGTGATGGCGCTACTCCTTCTTTCTTTGTGGCTCGTTCGAAGCATTCTTTCGGGCACTGCATTGGAAGTCCTCCACTGCTACCTTGACTGAGGCTGGACTTATCTGATTGTCTGATTCAGCTAGTCTTTTTTTGCTATTTTGATATCGCTCTTCCTTCTCCTCTCCAGCAGGAGTTCAAAATCGTTGACGTGACATCGACCAGAATCATTGATGTGCATCTAACTGAAAGCGATCATGCTCAACCTCCTCGATTACAGTCAACTGGGAACTTTTCGATGAAGAGGGCATACGGCGTGACAATCTGTTGACATACATTTACCTTGGTATACCTCTACAAAGAGATTAGAGAAAGAAAATCATTTCACCGATAGCAATGAGAGTCACTCTGCCTGGACTTCCCAATCAAACATGGACAACGGCTACCAATATGACAGTGCAAGAGTGGAACTCGTATACTCCACTTCTTGTTAGTTAAGGTTAAGTAGAGAAGGCTACCGGCCCTGCCATCTTGCTTTACAGACCGACCGCTGGAACTGATCTTTCTTATGTCTGCTCCCGTCTTGTCGCCTCCTATTACTGGTGGGCCACTCCTGCTTTTCGTATTTACCACCGAGGACATTTCCTTTTTTTGGGACGTTATGGCAAAAGACGATGACTCTTGGAAGGAAAGAAAAGGCCATTGACTACCTCAGACCTTGCTCGCAAAGACTATCCACCTTCAGCATTTGGTACTGAGGAGAGCCAGCCATTAAGCACACACCCAAGCTAAGCAAGAGATGGAAAAAGCACACTTTTCAAACTGGGATAAAAAAGATCAGAAGGGAGATCAAAGCCCGAAAGCACCTAGTGAGCTCAGATTTAGACTGGGAAACCAACTCTATTTGGTTAAACCAGAGAAAAGAGCAGGTAACGATCTAAATGATCAAGCAACGAAATCCTCCTTTGTCGACCTGAAACTGAAGTAAAGGAGGGAATGGAGCAGGCAATGAAATTGCTTTTGTGAATCAGTTGTAGTTGCGTCCTTACTTGATCCCATCTTTGTTAGAAGAGACTTTGCTCAGGTTTGGAACCCGGCTGCTGGCATGACTGGTTCAGGAAGTGATGTTTTCCAACGGTTTCCTGATAAATGGAGGTGACATTTGCATCTTCAGCAAATTTCTAGAGAACTCTTGAGCGAGAATCTTGCAGTATTAGGATTTTGGACAGGCATTGAAAATGTCAACATTAAGGAAATGGGAGAGGCTAATGTGATTCTGAGAATTAAGATTGTCAGACAGAAGGACGGGTTAACCTTTCTTTACCCAGTCGAGTTAAATTGAAAAGATTCTCAAGAAGCTTAATCACTTCGAGTGTGCGCCTGCTCCAACTCAGCTTTTAAGGAATCCAATGATCCCAGTATCAATCAAGTTGATACGGAACAAAGCCTTTTAGATTTGAAGCTATGTAGCTCAACTGAATATTCTCAGAAATGGGGAGTCTCATGTACCTCATGTATTGTACGAGACCAGACATAGCTTTTGCTTTGGAGATGTTGAGCAAGAACTCAAGTAATCCAGGGAAAGAGCAGTGGAGTGCTCTGACCAGAGTTATGAGTTAGCTAAGAGGTAAAAAAAAAATGGATTACATGTAGCACTGAGGTTTTGAACCCTGCTGTGATCGAGGAGGATTACAGTGACGCGACTGGAATTCTGATCATGAATATTCCAAGTCGGTGTCTGCCTGGGTCTTCACCATTAGGTAGAGGAGCAATTTCATCGAAAGAAAGTGGCAGACAGACATAACTCATTCCTTCATAGAATAAGAGTTTATTGCATATACCTCTGCTTGAAGAGAAGTAGAGTGGCTCAGGAACATATTTGTAGAAGTACCAATATGGAGCAATTGTTGCCGGCCTAGACAATATATTGTGACAATAAAGCTGCCATGCTGAGATGGTACAGTTAGTGTTACAATAGTTAATCCATACTAGTGTGTCTGATGTATGTGAGAGGGATTTTTACTGATGGAATATTTCCAGTCAGTATGTGGAGTCCAGACGAGATCTGGCTGATCCCGTGTCAAAAGGCCTTGGCAAGGACTTAGTGTCCAGAACATGGAGGGGGATGGGAAAAGTCCATAGTTAGTTGTACTTTACGGAAACCTAACCCGGTGATATTCTCCTAGGAAAAATTGAAAAAAGAAGTAAATGTTACAATTGGTGAGAAGCTACATGAGTCAATTTGCATTCTTCCCTCCCTCAGCTCCCTCAAAAATGGCTCGAGCAGGACGAGCAATCTCCGTTAATTATCCATTGCTTTTCCTTTTTTTTCCTTTTCTTTTGTTGTACTTTTTTCCGAAAATGCGTTTCAGAAAACGTGTGGGCCTATCTTAGCTCCTCCGCATGCTACTTACGTACTTACGATGCGCCTCCTCTTCATGCCGTAGCACACCTATATAGCATAGCTGAAAGCGGATATAGGAAAAAAGAGCTGTTCCCATTCCCATAGCAAACAGAGAAAGATCTCGTACAACACCACCATAGATATTTCGTACGCACATTGAGATCGGATGATATCATGTGACCGTTCCAAAGAATAGCAAGAGAAGCAGAAGAAAGAAACACTAATGCAAAGAGGGGGAGGTCAACACTTCAATCCTCCTCCCGGGAAAAGAGTTTATTAAAATAATCACGGTCTCTAACACAACATAACTCTGGGCAATGACAGACTTTTGAAGTGTAGCACTGATCTTTGATCACCTTGATCAAGAAAGATTGGTTGGAAGTACTTTCTTTTTCAGGTTATTGCATAAACAGGAAATCTAGTAAAAAAGCACTAATAACAGCACTTACGTCGTTCTATCAAAGAGCGGATACGCATTCAGTTAGCTTTCTTACAGCAGATAGGCTCACAGCGGATACGACAAGACCGGTTATTCACTCAGCAACAACAGCGCATTCAATAGCAGCATTCGATGCTTCTTCCTTATTCTATTTGTAAACAACCGACCGAGGGGAAGTAAGCATGAAGCCATAACTGCAAGAACCACAGCGGACCAGTAGGATTGGCGAAAGAGTCTTGCAACAGTCTGTACAGGCCCCTTTACAAGCAAGCTAACAAGAATAGAGCAAGTGCCATTCTTTTACCTGAATTACATCCACCCTTGGCCAAGTTGAAGCACTCTGAAGTCATCCTCAGGGAAGGCGAGCAGAAAGGCTAAAAAGAAAGGAAATCTAAGCAACTGAACCTGCCAACTGGCTCTATCTCCAAAGCCGAAGATTCAATTTCACCGCTAACCGTAATCAAAGTTTTGATCTCTCCTAAGACTCTTTCAAGCCGAAAGGAGATATTCTACGAGTCGCCGACCTTGAACCTTCGGAGAATTTTCCCGAAAAAGATCCAAAAGTAACTTCTGGGCGTTTTGATGCTATTACTTAGGCTACTGCTATTCATTTTTTATTGTCAACTTCTAGGATAGACGAAAGATTCTCAAGTAGGTTCAAATCCTACTTGGGGAGCTTCCCTTAACATTACTACTCGGCGAAAGAATAAAAGGGGAATTGATTCGTAACACGAATCGCCGGATGTGATTCGATAGATGAATAGGTATTGATCAGGCTATAACTCTGGTCGAAGATTACAATTCCATGCAATGAGGGCTTAAGCCTTTGAATGTCCGGGAAGCATCTCTTTGTTCTTTAGTTATCCAAAGCAGTGGTCTTAAGCATATAAGTCCAAAAAGTCTAAGGGGATGGATGCTCATAACTTAGGAAGTAGATTAAACAAATGGGAGAAGGCGTTGGTGACAAAGCTATTTCGTCCGTCAATTAACGAGAAATAAGCCGTCCCCCCCTAGAAGGGCGAGGCAATCCTTCCATCTCCAATCATGTGGGGGATGCCCAGACCAAAGTACCGACCCAAACGTGGTATGGATCTAAAAAAAAAAGCTAGCAAGACGTCAGAAAGAAACTTATCTGAATAGCTACCTGCTGAAAGGAATAAGACAAGCATTGAACCGTAAACAGGTTCGACTGACGGAGGAGAAAGAGACATTCATCTGTATTGTCAGAACAGATCAACGAAGGCATACCGTGCTACCGGGGATGACGAGAGCGCGCCGTGCTGTATGGAGGAAGGCAAGAAAGCTCTACCCATGCCATCCAATCGAGCCCCAACCACTAACCTCAATCCACACTCAAGAATGCTCATATATAGTAACCACCCATCTTAGTCTTTGGCTATACATACAGTAGTTCTAAGCAACCATAAGTAAGCTGATTTCGCACATCACATAACCGAAAGAGGTCGGAATTCGTGTAACTCAGGAAATGGGACAAAACAAAACCATTTTGTATAATTAAGTGGGACTTCCTTCCGTTTGAAAAAACTTTCTTATGCCTTATGTTAACAAAGTGAGAGCCGAGTCTTTCCTTTGATGAAAGCACGAGGTGAGCTGCAATACTTTCTTATCTTCCTCTATGCAACCGAAAGAAAAGTTCTATTGGCATATCGGTTATCGGTTGTATCTTAATTCAACGAGAAATACTGGCTAATGGAAGTACTTACTTAGCCTACCGAGCCTATCAATAATAGAGAGGCGGGCGGGGAGCCAGCTAAGCCATATTTACCGAGTAGAATGAATGCATGTGGATTGGACGGCGGATCAGGGCAAGTAAAAGAGCATGTGAAGGCAGAACTAGTACAAAGACCCATAAGAGGGCTTTTTCTAGCGCTCAAAAATCGGCAATTGAATTGAGAAGGTTTTCCGCGGGAAGGGCTAGTAGAAGAAGAGGCTACGGGATTCGCACACTAGCAGGGCCAATCAGCGAAACTTTTACAAAAAGACTAAACAAGGAATTGACTGAATAGGACACGAGCGGGTACTTTCAAGCCTATGTGACCAATGCACTTATGCTGCCTTCACTCAAACACTTTCAAAGAAGCAAGGGATGAAGGGGAAGAGTTGCATACTGAAATCGATTCACTAAGCTAGCTTAACTCTTAAACTACCTGAACTAGAGAAGCGGTACGAGCTACTAATAGGCTTACTACAAAAGGCTATTTGAGATCCTTTTTCAAGGCTCAAGGTACTCTGACCTATGAGACCGATTAAGGAAGGGGAACTAATTCCATATATCGATTAACTGCTTGCCAACCTATCCCTAGACCGACGGATTGACCTGCTGACCCCACTACTTCATTGACTTCACGGACCTTGTTTTGATTTCAATCACTGACTTAACCAAATCAAAGACCAGATATAAGTGGTGAACGAGAACGACCGTCCCTACTCGAACCGGAAAATGTTGATTGACCGTTCCCATCGTGACCCAGTTCCTTTGTTTGCTTGTGCGCGTGTTGCCTATTCAAAATACGAGGTGAAAGAGAAAGGAGTACGAGGTTCATAACTTCTAGACAAGGGGATTCATATAGGCCAATACGCTTATTCCGATTATGACGATTGCGATTGATTGAAGCTCCCGCTGGTGTATCTGGAAAAGCGAAAGAAAAGACTGACAAAAGGCTCATCAAGTAATGTCGCAACTTTTGTACTGCTCACATTAATGCGAGGCATTCCTTCTCAACAGGAGGATATCGGTCTTCGGCTCCGACCATCATCCGACTGAGGTAATCTATGGCCCTATCTTTTTCTTCGTCACCCGATTCCTCTCCTGATTACTTTTCTTTATTGCTGCCCATAGTACTTCCAAAAAAGGGTACCCATTATGTCAAAGGACAAGGGCAAAGAAAGGCTATGTGGTCCCGAAAACTCCTAGTCTTGATAGGCCCCTTCCTTTCAAGAATTCAGTTGAAGATTATTATGAAGAGTTTTTGGCAAGACAAGAAATCCACCATAAAGGGATGAAGCATAAGATAAGACGACTCACAGGGGAGAAGATAAAATATTCGGAGGAGAATGAGACCCTCTATCGGGAATGGGTGATGTATGAGGAAGAGAAGCAAGGAAAACAGTCCATTTCGGATTCTGTAAGAGGAAAAGCACTGACCGCTTATGCCGCGAAGAAAGAAGAAAGAAAAGGAAACTCTCTTAACTTACCTGGCCCAAGCCCAAGGGGGTTAACTAAGATCTCTTCTTTCCACGGACCGACTCTAACTAATCCACTCCTACTAACAGGAAGGGTAAAGGCAGACCTCGTCCTACTTTCACTCTACTGTTTCATTGGTAATTCCCTCTGTGCTCTACTGTCTTTCGTTCACTCTTTAGTTGACATGGAAGCTTTAGTGCCACGTTCAAGCTAAAAAAAAGCAGTGAAAGCAAGTCAAGCAGTGCCAGATGCTGATGAAATAGCGGCTTAAACGGATCCATCTTCTTGAATTGAACTCCTACCCGGCGGTGACATCGCTAGCCTTTGGGCTTAGTTAAGACTGATTTCTTCCTGCCTTGGTCACATAGACTTGACCTGCTCCTGGGCAACAGAGAGAGACAAGAGCTTCCTCTATAATAAGAAAATTTTATTCTATTCTTTATCACCCGAAGGAACTGAACTACCTTTCGCCTCATCTCTTTCACTCTGCTCTGGTTAAATGAAAATGCCACTTTGCGGTAAGACATTGAATTGGATGGTTGGTTCCTGCTTTCAGTAAGGACTATGCTTCTAAGCCCTTCCTTCTTCACTATCAGGCATCAGAGCCTATTCTATTCTCTACTCTCTACCAGCTGATGAAAATGAAAGAAGATCGGAGTCGTGAACAGTAAAAGCAGATTCTTGACATCACCTTGCATCAACAGGAAGTCCCGCATCTGAAAGTCGAATCCCTAAAGGCTCATCCCGCGCTTGGGTACTTGACTTTGACTACGCTATTCAAAGCAATCTGCCCAAGGAAGGCTAGCTAGTCTAGTCTAATGCTAGGCTAGGTGATTCCTCTCTATCAATGACTGAAGCTTAATCCAGAGAGAGAGCTCACTATACCACCAGGTTGCCACATTTGCTTATGAAACAATAACGGCTTATCCCGAGGAGAACTGCGCATAAGTCTGATTTACCAAGGCGTTCTAGGTTCTCTATTTTGACTAACTTCCTGGCGGTTTGCAAACTGACGGCGAACCGAGTCTAAGAAGGATTCCTCTTGTGCCGAACCTATGGTTCAACACTCAAGATTAGGGTAGGATCGGGCAAAGTTAGGATACGAGAGAGAAGACTATCTGGGGGTTGATAGTAATCTCATACCTTTCGGTAGTATTTTTTCGAGGTAATACAAAAATTCACTGTCCTCCTCTCTTCTTAGACATCGAAATCGAAAGTCACATCACGGGAAGCAAGTCAGCATACAAGGCTTTCCGAATCCCATCGAAGAAAAAGCGCCAATCGCTGGAAATGGTATGGCCTATTGAAAGACCTATCCTTCCGTTTGAAACTCTCGGAAGACTTCTCCGGGCTATAGTAATGACTAGTCCTTATGGACTTCTGGCTAACTAAAAGAATAAACATTACCTTCCCCTGCCCGCAACCTCTTGAATCAAGGACAGCGTGCCCGCCAAAGAAAGACTTAACGGCAGATTCTGTTGAAGGGGCGTAAAGCTGACGAAAGAAGGAATCCGCCAATCACTTCATTCAAGCTTTGTAATTCCCCAATCGCTCTAAGGAGACATTAGCATTAGGAAGATAGAAGGACCTTGGTCACGCTACCATAGGTGATGGTATTATGACTGTTAAGGGTCAAATTGGAGCTTTTTCCTGGTCGACCTGGTGGGTCTTCGAGTGGCGCAAAGAAAAGTCCTCTCCTGGGCTCCCGCTCCGCACCTTACTAATGGTTTAATAAAGATTCCCACTAGAACTGAGGAAACCATTACTAGTGGCTGATGATGGAGCGGATCGAAGCACTTCTTCGCCTGGACCACTCCTTTGATAGAATATTCCAAATCGATTTTGGGGAAGAACCCCTCCAAGAACATGTGTCGCGCCACCTCGTACTCCGTACAAAACCCCTAGGCGTAGCGTATTTACAAGAACGAATCATCTCAATATTCGATGTTGTAATTAAGGGTTTGTATTCCCTTGGTCTAAGCAGCCAATCCAAATTTTCCGTATACGTCAAGGAACTCTGTATACAATAATTTATATGTGGGTGAAGCCAAAAGCATACTATGAGGAAGGTCAATGAGTATAAGAAAAAAAAAGCATGGCGAGGGTTTTCTGAGATGGAGAAAGTCATTGCCTCTTCGATCGAGAATTTCTTGATAGGCCTCAAGTGCCTACTTGTGGGCAATGCTCCTAGTAACCCAATCGACTTGGGGGAACCGGGGGTGTTTATGCGAGCGGTCATAAGCGCTTCCCGTGGCGATCTTATCACCGTCGGGCGCCTATCCGTTAGATACCTAACAAATTTAGGATTCATTGGTGTTCCATATGCGGAGGCTGGGGCCAATACCTCTCTCCGTGGGATTGGATAGAGGAACATCTAATTCAGGGCGATCGGTCCCTTGATCCCTCTCGTGCCAGCAACACGGGTCCCATCCAAAAGGTCTGGTGGGATGGATTCGTTACACTTTTTCTGCTCGCTCGTCCCGTGCTCGCCATAGATAGATAGATAAGGGGGTTGAATCTTGTCTCATTCTCTCCTCCCCGATGCTATTACCCTTCCGGGTTGAGTCGGGAAGTGAAATGAAATGGCACCAGCGCAGTGTCTCCTCAAAATCCCAATATAGGACCGTTCTTCCCTCTTCCCCTTCAAAAGACCCGAAACAGCAGGAACCGTACAAGAACGAGTCAATTGAATAAGCGCAACTGGAAACAGTCAGTCTTACTTGCTCCATTAGTAGGTCTAGTCTATATGGAACTCGTCTATTGCTTTTAGTAAACATAAATAGGTCTATTGGTTGGCTGTATTCCTCACCTGTCAACTCGCAAGCAAGCATTCGTTGTCTTTTGTCACTCAAGTTAGCTATCCATACCGTAACCGTAGTATGGAAGGTTTTCTTTATTGACCACGCACTCAAGCCATTTCCCCTTACCACAAAAGCATCGGCAATGGGCATTCACCCTGCAACAGCATACCCGCGCTTAGGAAAGAAAGCAAAATCAAGAGAATACGAGTTCGGGCTATGAATCAGAGATGGCACTAGCCCCATTGATTCTTTAGCCCATGATCTTATAATACGCAATAGATTGAGTAGTCATCACGAGATCAGCAGCGTACAGGACAAGTCCTTCTTTTCGTTCGGGTTCCAGAAGGTCTGATCTGAGGCCTCGAGGAATGAGTGAAACTTCCCTTTCTTAAGGAATTGAGTCAGAGATCACAGTAGATGGATAGATGAATAGAGAAGATTACCGCCCAAGCCATCAAGCAATCAAAGAAGTGTAGCCAACGTCAGGGGTCATCCCCGAGTGGACGAGCAGAAGGAGATCCCACAATGCAATTGATCTTCGAGCCTCGGCTAGAAAGCCTGGAGAAGTCTTAGCTGCTACCTTACCTGATTCTTCGTCTTCTCTCAGGGCAGCTCGGTACTCAAGGGGGAGAATCGATAGTTGTTCTGTTAAAGTAGTGGTAGGTGTAGGAGTTGCTGCTTTCAAGAATTAGCCCCGACCAATCGTCTTCCCTGTGAGCTGATCCTACGCAAGACACCCAGTGTGAGAAAAAGTGATAGTACAACCATGATCAAAAAGTTGTCCAAGAGATAAGAAGTTCATAGCAAGCCGTGGAACATGAAAGACTCCAGTCAACGAAAGACTAGGAGAAGAACATGAAGAAAACATATTACCAACAGAGGAAAGAGATAAGGCAGTCCCATCAGCAGTAAATATAGAAGAGGAGGAAGAAAAGGGGGTAGACTTGGTGAGAAGAAAGACATTACCAGTCATATGGTTTGATGCCCCTGAATCGATCAACCAAGTAAAAGAATAAGTACCTGAAGGGAGTGCAGAAGACATAGCATGTATGAAGGGAATCCACTGCTGAATCATCTCGGGTGGAACCGCAGGTGAAGCCACAGAGGATGATGGAGCAGATCCGACATTAAGGACAGGCACGGCATCTGCAGGAGTGACAGGAACTTCAGTAATGGCGGAAGCACTTGTCTGAGAGGAAGTTGGATACTGAGACTGAGTCTTCTTCTTTTTTGGGCAATTGAACTTCATATGCCCCAGTTCTTTACAGTAGTTGCAGCGAACTGAAGACATTTTGTCTTAGGGCGGAAAGTGGACCTCTATTCCGTGGCCCACGAAAAGAGGAGGAGCGCTCAGCCTTGGCAGCAGCTAAAACAGAATCCATACTGCCTAAGGATGCAGGCACCTGCGAGGCTAACCGGGTCTCTTCCGTAATCAACTCAGCTAAAGCAGCATCAACTGTCGGAAGGGGAGATCGATGAAGCAGAGAACCCCTGAGCTGCTCGAACTCAGGGCGTAGGGCCATAAGGAACTGCATAAGCGGGTCTCGTTCCTGTGATCCTAAAAATCTGTGCTGCCGCACCCAGCAAACTCCGGCTTTCGAGCCTACACCCTCTATTCTCATTCGCTGCTGGAATTCGACCTCCGTTGATGGATGTGCTTGGCCGGAAGGGTCCTACACGGGGTCAATAGCTAGAAAGCTCCTTTGGGAGAGCAAGCTTCGAGATTCACTCGGCTATATATCCGCAGGACCTGCTCGTGATCTTGACTTAGGAACGAATTCTCCAAGTGCACCCTCTTCCTTCCTTGCCTGGCTTCTTAGCCTATCCTGCTCCTACAGCTGCTAGGAGTTACATGAGTAAGGGGTTCAGCCCTTCTTTACGTTTACGTGCCTATATCACGAGTTTACAGCATGCTGTCTTTTATGGATGGCTTCTCCGCTTACAATCAAATGTTGATGGCAGAGGAGGACAGAGAAAGGACATCATGAATAACTACATAGGGCACCTTCTCCTACCGGGTCATGGCCTTTTGACTTCAAAATGCCGGAGCAAGATATCAAAGGGAGCTGAACCCTTTATTCCACCAACTTATGCACAAAGAAGTCGAAGTATACGTAGACGATATGATCGCAAAGTCCTGGGAAAGAGAGGATCATCTATTTAATTTAAATAAGCTTTTTTACCGTCTCGGGAAATAGAGGCTGCGATTGAACCCTCAGAAGTGCCTTTTTCTTTTTGGTCCAAAATCAGGAAAGCTCTAGCTTTTTTCTCAGTCAGAGAGGGAGTGAAATCCCGACAAAACAAAGGCTATTTCGTATATAAAGAAATAGTGGATCAAGGCTCAAGGTAAGTACCTAGGTTGAAGGTGGCGACTGCTTGCTCGATGCGAATGAATAGCCTACTTTCTTTCGTACCCAGGAGAATGGGAATTTTCCAACTGACCTTCAGAGATGGGAATCAACTTGCCTGCTTCTACGCGTTTTCCTTAAGCGCTAGTTCTGCTTTCACTGGATTCTAGAAAGGCAGTTAGTTCTTTGACCCCAGGAGAGGCAACTCAATAGGAGCTGCTATAGAATCCGAATCTGGCTTTGCTGCTTTCAAGCTTGACTTTCTTCTTTCTGGCGTGACTGCTTTCTTTGCTAGATGGGATCGAGCCCACATCTGGCTCAAGAGAAGCAAAGGAAAGAGAAGAGGTGCGTAACGAAAGCGAGGTACGTGCCAATTCCCTATTACCTAGTGTAACAATCCCTTTATGTATATAAGAGCTCAACTTTCTTGTAATTGTATATTTGAGCTATGAGCTATTACCCCTCCTGGGACAATGGCAATAGCAATAAAGGCCCTAGAAAGAAAGGTAGGGCGAATGGTGATCCGCCTGCAACCAAAATGACTCGCTCGACAGAAAGGACTGGAATGATAACAGCCCTAAAAGCTGGGATAGAAGAAAATGCATTGAACTTATTAGCTCACTCAACGAAGACGGAAAAGGAAGTCATAGGGTAAGACTAAACAATTTGTGAGATAGGGGCATGCGTAGTAAGACGGTTGGTTTTGCTTACGGTCTGTCTTTAGAACTTTCCTTTGATGCGGCATTACTAACTGCTATTAGTTAACCCGAAGGGGCGTAGCGTTTGCTTCAAAGTGTCTATATCCCCAAGGCCGATGAAACTCTCTCAAATTACGAATATTGCATTACCTAATTTATCCTTCGTAGTCGTAGTGATTTCAGACTTTCTAGTATGGATATCTTGAAAAAGGCTACGCTCCTGTTATTTTAAATCTCCTATTAAAAGCGCTACGCACTTCAACTAGTTCTATTCTTCGCATCTTGCTTGCCATGGTTGCACTCTTTCTCTCTAGCTGTCTGAAGTGAAAGAAATTGCCTTGTCTAAGACATGGGGGGAGACAGAATAAATTCAATTAGCTGCCCCTTTCCTTCAACTCTTCCCCTAACATAGATAGCACTGGGTCCAGGGGCTTTTCTTCTTGCCTCGGCATCTGTCTTGTACGTTGGTGTTGGGTACGCGAAGGCTTCTACTTTTGCTTCTAGCGCTGGCCTCTGAGTCTATTCTCAACCCCCCTCGTCCGATCGCATGAGATGCAGCTCGTGGATCTATTCCAAAGAAGTCCCCCACCATGAAGGCATTATGAAAGGACTATACTCCTACGGCTGGTACAGGACTCGACTCCGCAAAAGCAGCTGGTCACAAGAGAGGTTTCAACTTTCATTCAATCATTTGGTTCTATCAAACTCCTCTTTCTTGGTCCTGAGGATGCCAACTCGGTAAGAGATTCTTTCTATGCGGAAGCCAACAGAGTATAAAGGACCGTCCGTCCAAAGGTGTTTGAGGTTTGATTCTCAGAATAAGAGGGCTTCCAAGCCAGGCAGGCAGTTCTCTCTTGTTCCCCCCTCGCCGGGAGATGTTCCATTCTTCCCACGGGTATGGGGATGTCTCCACAAGTAGGATTCATCTATCAATTGTCTCTCGAAGGAAAAAAAACCTCGTACCAAGGACAGGTAATGGCAATTAAACTCGGGCCTTGCTATTGCTTATCAACTTCTTATGAAAGTGTTCTACCGCACACATATCAAGAGGCTACTCGCCAGCTTCTTCCTACCCTCGCCTTGTGGGGACGGCAGGTTTTCTGCCCGAACAGCACAACACCGGTGATCTCGAACCATCACTATACGCAAACGAAAAAAGGTCTTTGTAACCGCGTTAAGAGATGGAAAGAGGATGTAGATGTAGAAAGCTTTGTAGTAGAAGCATTAAGCTATGAGTCTTTGTCGAGCATCGTGATAATTTACTCTTAGATTGAATATCAAACCGTCTTTTATAGCTATTACAACTAAGAATTAACCTATGTCAACTTTAAAGCGTATAATGGTCGGTAGGTATAAAGAGCTCGTCGAGGGCGGAGATTGCTTCTTTTAAAGAGCAGTCCTTAGGCTGAACATTGACGGAGATAACATTAACCCGGACGACTGCGATATCATCCCTCTGTATTCCATATTATATGCCCTCATCGGCTGGAAGTGAAATCGATGCCAATTGGAATATTCAATAGATGCTTCTTGCAACGTTCACCGTTGGTCGAAAGGCACACCTAATTCCAACTAAAAACTAAAGCAGGAGGAAGATAAGAAACTGGCCTGAATCGGAGGAGGTTCCCTATAGACAATTCCTAATGCCCTTCTTACTAAGAAACTGCTATTCCTCCCACTACACTAAAGTTACCTCCTATAACAAATGCTGCCCACGTTCAAGCTCTAAGCCGTAAAGAAGAAAGAAAGTCCCATCCCGGGTACGAAAGTGGGCTATTCCTTTACCTTGACTACTACGCTATTTCCCCCGTCTCGAACGTGATTCGTATTGGATGCTTGATTCCGTAGCAGAGCTATTAGATGCGGAACCCGAGCTAATGGCTCACTTCACTACCTTAAGCCCAAGCTGGTGAATTCTCTGAAGCTTAAAAAGAGTCTTTCCTACCGGGAGAAGTGGAACTGTTTACTTATATGTGAACTACTCCTAATTCTTTTCACTCTGTATGGCAGCAGCTCATTTAGTAGCATCTATCTTGCTCAGTTTCCTTTTGTCTGTTGATACTATCTTTCTTTTCTCACCCTCGGAAAACCGAACCAAAGCCAAAGCTCCCCATGGTCGCCTTCGCTCCCTTGTACTAATATATGGTAAAATGAACACTAAGCCAATCCCGATGAAAGTCGTAGCCTAAACTTTTAATTACCTACTCAGGTCTCTCTAAGCCCTGAAACCTTAACTATAGTATGGCTATGTTCTCAGATCAGTCTTTTCCTTTTCTGCTTATTCACATCTTATTTACCTCCTCACTCGAGTAACACACAACCCTTCAAACTTACAGCCACTACCCCCAAACATCTTTCTATGACACCCTAGTCACGAGTAAGCCCCCTTTTTTTTATGTTATGTTTTTTAATCGCGTTTGATGATTGTTTATTGTGAATCCGTTCGACATATATGCCTTCACTCGGGGCCCATCCAAAAAGCAGAGAAATGAAGAAGTGACGTCCAAGCCCGTGGTCGCAATGCCGCCTCCACGCAAGCCCTCGGTCACCGAACCGACCTCGTCCGCTCGGAAGGACACAATGACTTAATCAACTGGATCCACCGAAGCAATTTCCTCTAGACAGAATGAGGCTCTCGTTGAGAGATCTATTAGTGATTGGGCCACCCCTCCTGGCAAAGAAAGAAAGGCAGGTTCAGGCGATTAATCAAAAAAATATTTCCTTCCCTTTCTTTATGACAGAGCAATTGAATGATGCGGTTCGGGTGCAGGGCCTCTAAGATTATGAAGAAGCTATTCATTTTCCTTTCCGTCCTATTGAAGAAAAGACCTTCGGCATGATGGTAGTAGAGTAGTCGATCTGATCTCGCGCGCGGGCGGATAGAAATGCCTATAGATAAGGTAGGCGAGGGTAGCTTGCCGGCAAAGGGCGTGTATGGTAGTCTTTTGTTTGAACAAGCCTTGTTACTACAGCTTCTTACTAAAGAAAGAATGCCATACTATCGAACTATAGGCGAGATGAAGCAAGCAAGGGAAGAGTTCCGACAAAGCGATTGATCCAGTTAAGACCGATAGATAGAGTACGGGACAGGACCAATACTAAGAGGGGACGTAGGACATATTTATTTACAGGAATCGCTAGACAGAACTAGGACAAAACTAAAAGCACGCCAGTCTAGCCTCTGGCCTCTAACTCTTCTAACCAAAAGCACGCTAGTTTAACATACCACATAAAAGACTCTGGCCTTAACCGCAAATAGCATACCGCTGAAAAGGGGAAAGACTCTTGCCTCATGGAATCATACCGCCTTTAGCCTGTTCTCAAACGGCGAAGCCTCAGACTCAAACCTGAAACTTGGCTATTAGGGAATCTTCATTCATATAGTCTCTTGTCTTAACCTGTTAGTGCCCTGCGGGGAAATCACTGTTGAAGAATTGGCTGTAAGTTTAGTCTTCATGAATTGATTATTGGGTCCTGTATAACTGCTATAAGGGTAAAAGGTTTAAGCCGTAGGAGTTTTCTTTTTAGAGATAGGGACTACGGAAGTTCATGGGAAGAGGTTAGTGGAAGATATCCTGTTTCCGGGGTTGGAGTCACCGAAGTAAACGATTGGCAAGAAAAGACACAGGAGTGGACCTGACAAGCATAAGATTCATTCAATAGACAACAATAGACAAGCCGGAGAGTATGCACCACTCCGAAGTACTAATAACTAAGTTGAAAAGAGAGCGGGGCAGGCCATAGACGAAAGTGAACTATAGACTACTTACCGGAGACCATAGGCAATGGACGAAAGACCAGCGGAAGGGCATTAGTCGCCGAGGAAGATAGTGCGCGTAGATCAAAGCTTAGTGGAGAGACCCTACATAGGCCAGTTCCAAGGCCAGGGCTCGATCCTGCACAATTGACCTGCTTCATACCATCTACTTACTATCTGACTTACTTAATGCACTCACAAGCGTTCGCATCGCTGCCCTAGCTTCGTGTTAAAGGCACAACGGAAAGAACTACTTACTCTATTCTATTGACGTAATATTCATTCATAGTGGCCAGGCGGGTCGTGAGAGAAAAAGCTATGTGAACGTACGCACCAACCTGAAAATCCTTCTCTTTCTTCCCTTGCCCGAGAGGGGTTGATCCTTACACCGCCCCTACTTCTTCCTTATGCAGTGCCCTTCGGGGAAATCAAAGCTTGAAGAGAGACCTACGTATCTATTTCATGAGTTGATTAGTGGTCTTTAGAGAAAAGAGGTCTTTCCTTTACGTCGTAAAGAGAAGCATGTGCCTTCCACCTATCCTGCACGTATAGCAGGGCTTTAAAGTTAAAGAACGCATCGGGCAGCGAGCGGAAAAAGAAAGTAGATTTCATTTTGGTAATTGAGTGAAGAAGCTCTCAGCGAAGAACAACCCCTAAATCCCGGAAGTCTTGAATCGGGATCCGATCTCTTTTGGTACACTCGAGTCATAAGGTGTGTACAGACAGACAGGCTTCCTTTCGAAAGGCTAGGCACCATTTGATCCAAAGCTCCTCATATGATGGGTATAGGCTAGTTGAAAGGAATGACCTCACGTCAAGCGAACGGCATCAAGGAATCTCCGTTTTCAACCTTTGTGGCATCGGTTACAGCTGGCAAAGCTAACCTCTATCCATAACAAGAAAGAAGAATCTCGATCTAATTGGAAATTTCCCATCACCTTTTTGACTTGGCTGGTTCCTGTTTGCCAAAGTGGCTTCGTCCGCCCTTCCCCATAAGAGAAAACTACGATTAAAGCTGGAGTAGATAGATCGACCAGGCAAACTTCCCCTTCCTCCCATGTGGAATGCCCCACTCAGATCGCCCAGAGCCCCAACGAGTCACTACACACCAGCTTCGCTAACCGAACCAAAACATAAGTGGAAGGAATTCTGGTTATAGAAGGTCTAAAGGATGGATCCTATCGTCGAACCGTGAGATAGTGGTCCTGAATAATCCAAAGGCCATCCAACAACACCTTTTCCAAGTCTTCATCCTTTCAAGTTGGTGAAGCGGAGGGAAGAACGAAGTTTCCCGGTGGAAGGGACGAAAGTGAAGCAAGTGATCCCGGCCATCGAACCAAACTCTCAATCTCTAGTGCTTGGCCAGCTCCACCATCTACTACATCTCCCTCTCCCGATTAACCTTCCCCGGGCGAAGACGCGGAACCAAACGAAGCGAGTGATTCAACAAAAGAACTTCCCACTTTTCTAATTCCGTTCTGTCACCCTCTCATTCTCCATCAACCTCTCCTACAAATTTAGCAAAATCAAAAGCTTTAGGCTAAGCCTTTTTCCTCCCCTATACGTCTTGCAGGAATGCCCCTAGAAAGTACTCAATCAATGGGAATACTGATACGGGCAATACCTGCACTAGAAAACGAGAGACTGAACAGTCTTATATCTAGAGCCTTCCCAGGTAAAGAAACTGCATCTAAGGGAACTCACCTAGTCCGCCATCAAAGCATTGATAAGAGTAGCTCTGGTCTGGAGATTCTTAGATCGTTAGGGCGTATGGAAGAGAAGGCCTTAGGAAAGGAAAGTAATTGAAAAGAGAAGAAATGCAACTGCATCTATCCTATCCCAAGGACTGACAGATAACTCGCAACGAGAAGGGAGTCGATTGGGGCTGGAAGGGAATTCCCCCTTCCTTTCATTAGATAAGCTTAGCTTTTTTCTCAAAAATGGAAAAGGGAAGGCATAAGCAAAGACAACTCGAACTGAAGCTATATGGCTTGGCTTTCAATTTCAACTGGAGGAGCTTACCAATGAACTGGAAGAACTTAAGACTGCCTGGAATGAGACTCCAACAACTGGCTTTGCAAATAAACTAGCTAAAACAGAGTTCGCTGTCTTGCCTTTGCCAACTTCAAAGTTGCCTGATGATGGATTGCTTGAGTCTCTTTCACCGGTTTTAAGAGCCTGCAACAGGATAGTTTGACCTTTTTTATGCAATTGGCTCAACTGGATATCGAATTGAAGCACTTAGAACTCAGCACAATGACTGGAGGGCAACTCAAAATGGATAAAGCTTTCTCCCACTTGAAGGATTGCTCTTGCCTACTCTGGCTCTAGACCTTTACCTAGGCCTTTAGATAGTTAGCTCTTTAAGCGGGAAAAAACCCTTAGATCGTTACGTTCCTTATTAACGCGATTATGGGTAGTCCCTCACAGGTATCCACCATTTGAAGTGAAGAAAGACTAGCTATACGGTACAGGCTGGCCAATGGTTGACAAAAGGTCTGACCTTAGCACTTAATATGTAGGGGATTCGAAATTGAAGGGCTTAGCATCGAAAGCACCTCCAACTTCAACAGGCACTGAAATAGGATCGGCTTCTCTTTTAACTGGATAGGAAACTAGCTCGGAATACGCTTTTGCCCTTGCAGACACAGATCGAAAAAGTGCTTCAGGGCCTTACAAAGCGCTTTCTTATGAACAACTTTTAATAGTCTTAATTGCGTTTTAGATATAGTAATCAATCTGCATTGCTAAATTTAGTATATAATCTAGTAATTACCTTACTATATAATAGTAAGTAAGCAAGAAAAATTGGATTACTATTACTATATTTAGTCAAAGTCAAAGAGAAAGTGGTGGAAGAGAAGAGCTATCTATCTGGTACGTAGTCACTGAGGTGGTAAGGTAGAGGGACTGAAACTGCAATAACAGGGTCTGCCACTAGAAAACCCTAGTCCTGGAATTGGATGGGCATAGCACTAAAACGAAAACTGGAAATGCAACTGCCACTGGATGGCCAGGAGATCGTTATCCTTAGCTCCTTAGAGCGGGAGTAGGGGTCTTGGTATAAATGGGAGGAATAGTAAGAGTGGACACTTAGACATCGTATCCACGACTCTTATCCTACCTGGCTTACTTCAGGGACTCCGGGCTTGCCCTAAAACCTACTTGCGTACTGTATGGGAATCTATGCCTAAGCGCTTTTTCATTTCCTTAAGTCATCTAATAGGATAACTTGAAAACTATCTTAACTGATAGAATTGCCCCTTGCTTGCTGGAACATATCCCTTTTTTTTTACTTATCCACAGAATAGAAAGCCCTCTCTCGTACGGATACTCCCACAATTGGGACAACTACTTCTACTGCTACTTCAACTGGACTCGCAGGGAATAATTCATATATAAGATGGCAGAGAACTCCCAATAGCTCTATGAGATTCGCTTAGAACTCCTACTGACTTATAGGGCACTCCCAATGGATAGTTGACCTAGAATCAGCTTCTTCCTTTCCTGATGGCTTAAGAGTGGCTGTAGAGAGAGCATATGCACAACCCCTCTTTAGAGTATTCTTACAAAGCAGCCGCCTATTCTAAGGGAAGAGAAAGCCCTAAAGAAAAGATATCTACAGCCCCCCAGAGAAAGAGATCCCTACCAGGGAAAGATATACTAAATAGATAGACTACTCTTTCAGGGAAGAGAGAGGAAATGGAATTGCAATTGGATTCGATCCTATAGACCCTTCGTATGGATACTCCTATCAAGACGAACTTTTAGGCCTTTTTCTTAGCAGAGGCAAAGTAAAGTACTCAAGGGAGAAGCAAGCGAAATAAATTCAGTAAGAACCTTCAGGGGCCAGCTAGCGATAAATCTCCTAAACCCATCCATACAGAAAGGAAAGGCCAAGGCGGGTACATGGACTTACTATAAATCTTACCCGAGAACTGCAAGAGGCTCGCAAGCATTAGGATAAGAAAGGAGAACCAAGGCAAGCACATGGCCTGCAAGCTCGCTTGGAAGGAGATTGCTATCAGTGATAGCAAGAGCCCTTGAAGTCTTTGAGTCTTATATTTATTAACTATTTACCTACTTTATTTATTATCCATAAAGGAGAGATTGGGATTGGCTCTAGAGGAATTAGCACTTATGAATGGAGGGGCTTCCCTATAACCCTACTCTGCCTGCTAGGCCTTAGTGCTTTAGACCATTCGGTATTGATACTACTAATATTAGTGCTCTTAACTAACGTTATTCTCGGGATTGCTGGTATTGGGAAAACCCTTAGAGACAAGAAAGACCGACCCCCTCCTCCCTAGGAACTATTGGCTGGACCGTATTCACCTATCGCCATAGAAGGCCTTTTTTCTGAAACTGCCTTAAAGAGAACTGCAATTGGGGGCTCGCTCAAAAGCAGAAAGATTGGCAGGGTGAAGGAAAAGAACTCCAACAGGTTGGCTTGAAAGAAAGCGAGCTGGCCTTTATTCTTCAATTGGATTAAGCGAACTACCAATGGCTGGAATCGATGCTTTGGAAGAGGGGAACTCTCAAGAGAAAGACTGAAACTGTCAGGGCTTGCGCAATTGGAGGTGAAGACTTTAGCACTCTTTCTCGCTCGAAAGCAGGCGAAAGCAGGAGAACTAAAGGCTAAAAAGAAATCTGCAACAGGCGCAGAAAGATTAGATTTAGGAATGCAACCTTTAAGACTCCCACTAGATCGAATGGAGAAGGGCTGGAGTGAAAGCTCAATCCAAGACATGAAAGCGGAATCACAACTAACAACTGTCGAAGTAAGTAGGTCAATGCCAATGAGAAAGACAAGGTTTAGCCTAGAAAAGTCCTAAGGAAAGCAAATGACATAGAATAAGATGTCATCTCATGCCCTCTTTGAATGGCTTGTTCAAGAAGGGAAGGGATTGCTGCTCTTAGAAAGAAAAAGCTCTTGGTGAATCCGGACAAATGCTATCGAATCAGCTGCTTGAGAATACCCTCCTGATGGTTCAGTCAGTTAAGAAGAAAAGAATCGGTTGCTAGAGGAAGACAGAAGCAAGGGAAGGAGAAACTATTCTTGCTTGAGTGGAATCAGTTTTATTTGTAATTCCACTTATTTTACGATCATATCTCTTTCAACTTGAGGAATTTCTTTGAAAGAAGAGACAAGAGCAGTTACGCCTTTTTATAATCCCGTATAAGCAACTAAGAGCCTTTCAATAGCGTAGCGGATCTTGCTAACATTAGAGACTCTACTTAGTAAGTTGTCTACCTTCGCTGGTGGACTAGTTTAGTTAGAGGATGGGACGATAGAGCTCAAATCAATCTAATACCGTTCGTGACCTGACCCAGAGCCACTAGGATCAGTTGGTCAGTCTCATCCCGTGCTTGGATTGGGGGCACGAAACGATAGCTATTCCTTGCATCGTTAAGAGTTATGGCTTACTTCTAGGCTTTCGGGGAAGGGAATGTCATTCTTCTGTATTCTATATAAGTATAAGAGGAGACCCCCGGATAGAAAAAGAGAGAAGAGCACTTATTCCATCAACGTGCCAAGCTAAAGGGCGGAATCGATCAACTACCTTTTCCTTTTGTAAAAAATTCCCAGAAAAATGGTTGAATGGGCAGACTTACGACTGAACTCTTATTGGGATGGGAGGCCTTACCTTACGACTGCTACGGGTAGCTCTCTTAACTATCTGGCTATCTCTCAAGAGTGAAACTCAATTCCCTCACTACTTGCCTGTAAACCAGAGCTAATGATTGTGGATCCTCTACCGTAGTTGAATTCACACCAACTTACTCTAGACAAAGATAAGATAACGATTTGGCGATTTGAATGCCATATATGACTTGACTCTATCAATTCCGGAACCCTCCAAAAAGAAAGAGATTCCACTTGAGCTATTCTCGTTCTAACGACAGAAGCGGATTCAAGCATTCGTTCCGAGTCGCCAAGAGACAGAAGAGCTTATTTCAAGCATTCCCCTTGAGGCGGGAAAACTCCTTAATCATTTAACTGGGTATGAGAACTCCTCCCTTATAGTAGAAATTCTTCCAAGAACGTATTCTTCTTAATTAAGTTGATTTGAGAACATCTGCTGCTGATTTCAATAGCCAAGTCAAGCTTTCCAGCAGGCGAGACAGATGCCGATTCTACCTCTGCCAACTCCCTCTTTATAGCAGGATTTTCTTAACCAAGAGCTAGCTTATGGATATCAGATATCGATATCGGAAGATCAGGCCCATCACTTCTTCTTGACTTTTATGATTTGCCTGCTGGAGGATCATCGAAGGTTGGAGAAAGAGATAGAAAGCTGACTAGAGTAGGGGGTAGAGGGGCTGTGTATATCTATTCCAATCGGGGTGATAGCTCGACTCGACAAATGGGAGAGAGATCAAATCGCGCGGGAGAGGGGGTCCCCCATCATCTAGATTCAAAGTCAAGGTGTTGTTCGGATATTGATCGTAGCAAACGTCACTTCCTTCATTGGATGGGTTCAGGCTTGCTTGTCTCGCTCTCATATTGGAAGGCTAGGTTTGGAACCCTCTAGGAACTGAATCGCTAGAAAGATCTCTTCTTTCGTTTAAACCAAGTAGGCCCTAAACCAAAGCTTTGATCGCTGTGCTTTCCCCTTATTGTTAGTCCTCTTACCATACACCACTTCGAATGGTTACTTCCCCCCTTACTTAACATAGGCCGATTCACATCGTTTTTATAGGCAAACTCTGCAGTTGGAAGAACTTATTCCCACTTGCTCGGTCTCCCTTGCACTAAGCTCCTCAGAAAGTCTTCCAGTAAACCGACGACTGGAGTCTGGCCGTCCTGAGTGATAAGCACTGCTAAACCTCAGTTCAGTGCCTAATTTCTTCCGTAGCACCCTCTATTAGGGGGCAGACTGGTGTCTTGATCGGACGTAATGCTCCCCTTTCGTCATAAGGCGTGGTTTCTCACCACCTAATGATGATATCATATCACGATCATGGGGTAGCCCGGTTCGAATTCCATATGCAGATTCTAATTGAAATCAAAAACCCGAAGCTTATTTAGTTCCAGATGATGCAAAGCCAATTATAATTCCGGATCCAATCCCATCTCCCGACCTATACCTATAACTTCTTCAAATGTAGATTTGCCCGAACTTATTTAATAAGGCGAGATGGAGACCTTGATTTGGACCCTCGTGATCGAGCTTTTGATTGTAAAGAACGCGGAGCCATAGTCAAACGATCCAAACCAGGTTGAGAGCGTCGAAGCTTATCCACCTGAAGCGCTCACTTCTACTCCTGTCCTGCTGTGGAAGCAGTGGCCGGAAGCTTCACTGTGGAGGCGGGCGGTCTGATGGAGCTGATTAGATCCACAACCGAGATGGAGCCATCCCTGGAACCCAGGAGCGAAGCTATCCCTCCTGAGACTGGCCCACAAGAATCCATTTCAGGATTTTAACCTGCAATACAAAGACTAACCATGGAGGTCACTGAAGCTGCTGAATCGACCTCTGAGAAAGAAGAAGAACAAGAACTACTGCGGTTGAGGAACAAGCCGTCGTGGCTGCACCTGTCAAGTTACACGATCTTTCTGTTTGCCCGCTTTGATTAGGCTTTATTCCCGAGCGCTCTTTTTAAATGCTCTGGTGGAGCTGGAGAAGCAAGACTAGTCCTTATTAGTAAAGCTTCGGCCCTGCCTTTCTAATCGGCATCTTTTGATCGTTTCACTGTCATAATGGGACCACTACACTGGCCCGAGAAGGTGTGTAAACGGTCACTCTATAACTATAAGGTCTCAATGGACACTATTTTCATTTATAAAAAAAAAAAAAAATAGGGACCTAATAAGCACAAAGCTATTACACAATCAAAGCCTTTTTCATCTCCTGCGAACAGACGCACAAGATAACCTTTGATACACGCCACTAGCTGTTTAACTACTTTACCGAAAACAGTCAAATCACACAATTCATTGGCTTCTCCTCTAAGGAAGTAAAAAAACCCCACATGCTCTTTCTCATATCACCTATACGAATCCGAAGCTAACCCCTGCACCTGATTCATCCCCTTGAATAACGGGTTTGCCTGCGAGTCTTTCTTTGAATTTATGATGGAGAGACGGGGAAGATGAAAACAATAGATGTGATATACCGAAAAAAAAAAAGGTAGAGGAGGCCTGTTGCCGAGACCCCGTCCTCTTGCAGAGGAGGCAAAGCACCGTAACCATAATGAAAGTTCAGATCAAGTGCCAGAAGAAATGGTCGACTCTGAATCCGGATTGGTTTGAATCGAGAATGAAAGATTTTCTCTAAACTAGAAAACCGTCAAGAAAGGATCCATCAACATGATGGACACTCGAAACCTTATCTATCTGGTTTGTGTAAGGAGGGAACCGATTTGACCTTTTCAGTAAAGGGGGAAACAAATAAAGTAGGAGACGAAAGACTAACATAGCGCTTCACGCCCAGAGGAAGATGCTTTCTTTTAGCCTACGCCTACGCCTTTCCCCTTTTAATAATAATAAGGTAAGCATCCAGCTCTCGATCCAGAGCTACTGCTTCAACAATCAACTGAGCTCAGGAAGTCAGGTTAAGACGTCGACTTATACAGGGTCTTTTCCGATAAGATGAAAAACAATTCCTGTCTTGAAAGGTAAATCCCACTAAACAACACTTGTACGCTTGACATGAAAAGTAGAGGCAAGCAGAGTCAAAGGCCAAGCCTCAACCAGCAAAGGGGGACAGCCATGCCAATCCAAGCAGAGCAACTAGAAGCCCACTCTACCTTTTTTTCTTTATCTTATACTTCGTTATTCAAGGAGACCCATGTGCATTTCCTCTGTTCTGTGCTCTTGAACTCTTGATTCCCTTGTGCCTTTAGTTGAAGTATAGGTCGTCAATTCAATCTATCTTGATGGGATTTTTGCTTTTTTTGAGTGGTATAGAAGGGATTCCTCTAGTAAGTAGCGACAAGAGGCTACATCAATAGCTGAAACTTGTTTTTGGGTAGGGTAGGCTCGGAGTCAGAAGTCCTCTCTTTCCCAACCAAATAAGCATTTTTGGAAAGTTCATCTTCCCGCGGTCAAAACTAAACAACACTTGCGGATAACAATCAGACCTTACCCGGGACAGGGACCATACTAGAAAGCCTAATTAAAAATAATTAGGCTCAATTCACATCTATGAGCGATGATTCCTGTTTCTCTTGCTCGCTTCGATCGGACTCTGACAGCTTAGGGAAGAATGAAGGGTCGCTAACAAGGCCCCTAAATGACTGCTCAGAAGGCCTACCCATTTTTTTTCCTAATTCCTTTCTTTCTACTAGTTCTTACAAAAAAAATTTGCAGGAAGTAAACGAAGTCTTTCCTTCCGAAAGAAACTCCTGAAGTCACGTCTTTCAGTACTGGGACTGAAGTCAAGTACTTTCCAGTTGCTCTTTGCCCAAAGCCCTCCTTCCGACTTATACAACTATAAATAGCTTTAGCATCTATTGAAAAGGAAACGTCTTTCTAGAGCTAAGGGGAAGGTTTGGAACCCTAATAGCAGAATGGAATCAGTTTACCGGGCTGACTTCCATGCCAACACGAGTAGTTTAACTCATCACTACCTCGTAAGGGCGTTGAGAATTGTTTTTGCTTTTATTGTTAAAAATTCTTAAAAAAGTCTTAAAATAGCCCTTGCATAGTTTACGAATTCTGCTTAGTAGGGACCTAAACACAGGAATGGTTTTTCTCAGAGTCAGACCACGCCTTATGACGAAAGGGGGAGAAAGGACGGGTCACCTGCCGATCTATGATCAAACAAAACTATACCTGAAGAATGGGATACAGATTGACCAGCACAAAAGCCATCTCTATCAATCTACGCTCATTGATGAGACGGCGACATAGAGAAGAAAGTATACCGTTCCCCCCTTGTCACTTAAAAGTAAAGAAGAGATACAAACTTTGGAATAATAATTTTGTGGGATCGAGGATGGAATCGAATAGCGAATGCACTTGCGGTTAAGACAGGTCCTGCATCTCCTACCTAATGCAATTGACCGACCCGGCATCTCTTTCGTTCAATAATGCCTTTGCTTCAAGACGCTATTTACCAGGAAAAAGACACTACCCTTTTTTTTTGAATTGAAAAAGCCGAAGGGGCGAACGAGCGCTGCGGTAACGAGCCGTAAGAAAGATGAGCAGAGCATTCCTTTCACCGGCCCTTATAGGAGTAGGGGGCGTGGTGAGATAGATAGACGTCCAATCTTGCAGCAGCTAGTTGCTCGGCCTTAGTCTTGGGCTGATCTCATACTTCAATCAACCCCTTCGTACTTCGATCCAATCAATCGATCGATCAAGAGGCTAATCTCTTTTGTTTAGGTCGGTAACTAAAAAAAAAAAAGAAAAGAAAGTCCTCGCTTTCTCTTGAACAAGGGAAGGGCAGCATAGCATTAGCTTCAATTGAACAAGCTCAACCTTGAAAAAAAAAGAAAGGCGGTAGGCCGAAGAACCGTTGAACGCTTCAACTTGGCCACTGAAGAAGGCGAAAGCTGGGCGAGAGACTAGGCCAACTTACTTCTTACTGCCATGGTTTAAGCTTTAGGCTCCATAGACGGAACTATGTATTAGGTATTAGGGAGGGGAGGAGAGAAAGAACGCATGCATGGAGATTCTGTCTCTCGGAGGTTCGATAACCTATGAAAGGACATCTAAGACTAAGAAATAATTCAAGGAAGTCCATTACTGAGAGAAGTGGTGATCTCGTCTTGCTTGCTGGGAGAAAGGAAGCTTCCGGACCACCTTTTCCAGCCAGATAGCGAGCGATCACTCAGCAATGAACACTAACTGAAAGCGGCCGGGAATGAGTACCTATCCCTTACGGGAATCGAACCCGTGTCTTCGACATGAAAAGACGATGTCCTAACCACTGGACGAAAGGGACCAAAAAGCCATTCTTCATATACCTCAGCTCCGACAATAGAAGTGGTTCGTTTTGTTTCTATACGCAATTCAAGATTTCGTTTGTGTTCATGTTGGCGATTTCTGATGTGAATTCGGCGGGTCGTCCCCCCTTCCTATGGGTTCCCCCACCGACCCAGTAACACACCAACCACGCCCCTTCCCTTTCTCCGATCATAAAGCCCCCTGATCCCTTTCTTTGTCTTTCATCCCCCCTGAACAGAATAAGTAAGGCCCCGTTCTTTCTAAAAAAAAAAAAAAAAGAAAATATGGGCGAAGCGCCCGTTTGAAGTGGCGAAGGCCTATGCTAAAGTAAGAAAGAAAGTACGTTAAGGTTACGAAGTCACTTAGTCGAACTATAAAGAAAGGGAGGCTAAGCTTACTTCGTAAGGTCAGCTGGTTAAGGAAAGCTCAGGTTATGAAATCGCTTAGCCGTTAATTAATTAAATAAAGTAGTAGTAAGGCATCGGTACGGAGTTGCGTCAGCTGTAGATATAGACTAGGCTAAGGGACGGAGCCTTCCACTGTGGACCGGGACTACGCAAAGGTAGAACACCATAGAAACTTCGCTTACTTTCTCATAAACCTTGATTTCGCTACGAAAAATAAGAACCCGGAATAGCGGAAATCGGTTCGTGTTCCGCTTTCAAAGTAAGTTGTCTTTGCCCAAGTGTGAACTGCAGACGACTCTCCAGTGGTTCCATTCCTTCTTACTTGACTTTTGGGTCAACCCAACCCGAATGGGAATAAGAGGGTCAGCCAAACAGCGGGCAGCTCCACTTTGTACATTTTCTGAGGCAGACCAATCAGGTTTAGAAAAGGGAGGGGAACTTCTCACCGAAGCGAAGGAGGCAGTAGGAATGAAGGAGGCGGGAAGCTACCGCTTCTAGAATGCAAGCTTATCCTTGACTTTTTTTAGAGAAAAAAAAAAAAGGTTTTTGGATGAAGTAATTGGAGTGACAAATGGTTACGGTTGCGGAAACCGGAGAAAGTCGGGAACCGTCGGTTACCTTTTGAATCAAAGTAGCGACGAGCCGAGTACTACGACTACAGGGGGGGCAAAGCTTCTACGACAGCTTCGCTTCCTCGTCGCTTCTTTCTGGCGACTAGCTTCTCAAGTGGGTGGCTTGGTAAGCAAGCTACCTTCAGCATCGGTAAAATCCCTATCAATAATAGGCCGGAATGGTGGGGAAGGAGGCCCCCCTACTTCAATGGAAAGGGGGGAATCGCCGTTTCACAGCCGCTCCTCTACAACTACCTTTCGCCTAACATGATCACGAACGAAGACAGAGAATTGCGTAGATAGGAGGACGAAACGAACCAACCCACTTGTCCTGATCGGAACGATTGAAGAAAGAAAGAGAATGGTGGCCCCTTTCGCCCAGGGGCCATCGTCGGAGAACAATGTCGGGGACAGGGCGAGAACCTTCCGTTGGTTACGCCCTTTAAGTTAAGGGTTGGTTCTTCCATATAAAGGGAAAAGATGCGCTCAAGCATGCGAAGAAAGCTCTTCGAGCTTCCCTTATATTATGGAAAGGTTTGTAGAAAGGGGCTTCTTAAAATATCCCATAACATAAATAAAGTAGGGGCTTCAAAGCTTGTAGTTTAAGGGTGCGCAGGTTTGGAATCCTATACAAACAAGGGGCTAGCGCGCAATGGCTTTCTCTGATAGGGGCTCGCTTCTTCAAGTTCCGCTTGCTGCTCGTCAAAGCCGTAGCTGGCTGTCTACTAAACGAGCCTTCACTGCCCGCCCGGCCCCTATCTTTAATCTTAAGTAAAGTGAAGTCAAATCAATGAAGTGAACAGCCCAACCTCTTTGTTTGAAGCTTTTCCAGGAAGCTTCTACTTGTTGAAGCTTTTCTTCCCCTAATTCCAAAACACAACAATAGACTTGCAACTATAGTATAGGAAAAAGCTTCTCTTTGATAGCGGTCATAGGGGGTTCAGAAAGGATCTGATCGTAGATAGAGACTTAAACCTGTGTGGGGGTAGGGGCGGATGTAGCCAAGTGGATCAAGGCAGTGGATTGTGAATCCACCACGCGCGGGTTCAATCCCCGTCGTTCGCCCATCAATAAATGGACCATTTGTTACGGAGACACAAGACAACCCTAGAAAGCATTTTTTCTGCAAGTAATCTCGAGGCTTTCAAACGCATCCAAGCAATTGGTATCCGATTGAAACATAGAAACCATAGATTCGCGTCGCCTACTTGCTGAAAGCACAAATGGAATGGCTGATCATTTATTGTATGAAGTTTTTAAGACCTCACTAATCAGCCTTAAACTTTTGAGTTCATAATGAATGAAATGAACCCCCGGATGAAGAGAAAATCTCCCCTCCCTTTTACTAAACCATGGGGAGTCCCGAGTAGTTTACCGGGCAAATTTAGTTGTCGTGACGATACCTTTCTTAGTGGAAGATTGGAAAAGACTTCTCTTCATCACGAGACTGATCGGATCCGCCGTAGACACCCGAGAAACCCCCACAAGGCAGGCTAAAAGAGTAAGAGGACAACAAGCAAAGAGTTATGCTTTCATTTCTTTGTTGAGATTGAAATAAAGTTATTTTAAAAAGGGGGTAGGTATAATGCACGCAGGCCAAGTCAAGAAAAGGACTTCCTTACTTTTATTTCATAGTAGTCTTAATGACTAGTAGTTTGAAGCCTTAACCGGTTTTTTTCGGCGCTCGGTTCCTTCGTCTTAAGTCAAGTTCAGTTTACTTTTTCGATTTTGAATGGAACTCTTAGTCGAGCTGATGGCGAGATCGATTTTTTGTTCGAGGTTCAAGAGAAAAGAGAGGAACCACCGCCCAATGATGCTTTTACGAAAGTACGGTCACCGGTGGCGAATACCTTCTCGACACTATCGAACCTAAAATCCACTCTCAATCGCTCTTTTTTTATTAGAGGAATTGTTTTCGTATCCTGGACTTAAGGAAGGCAAAAAGTGCCCTATCTGCCTTGTTGTGATAGGGGGGCAGTGCCAATTGTTTGTTTTCAAGTCAAGCTCCGTATCCCTATCTCTTTTTAGGTTGGCATAACAAAGAAAGAGAGTGCCAAGAAACAACACATACCCATTACTTTTTGTTGGAAGGTTCGGGATCGTCAGGGAGCCCCTATTAAGTAAGTCCAAAGTTCTGCCGCGAGAATTCACAGGTTCGTTCATTTACCAGCACTAGTTCGTACCTTAGCAAGCAAGCTGCCGCGACCTCCGGTCTGCAAGCACCTCTGGTCCTAAGCACCCCCGGTCTCCAGGCTTAAGGCAACAGGGAGACAAGCTTGAAAGCCACACTTGCACACGACACTTGCTCGTTTCTTTCTGACTTGGTGCTTTCAGTCCGTCCTGTCGAAATTGATTTTTCACTTCTTTTGTTTGTGTAAGCCTTCAAGCCAAGTGAAAATGGAGAGCGTTTTTCACTGATTTGATTGGTGGATCGGGTCTGGTTCTTGCTTTAGTTTTTTTCTTGCGCACTTGACCATGGGATGGTTGAGTGCCCTATTAGAGAAGGCCGATGGATAGACCCAATATCTATCAGTACTCGCGATCTGGGGAGTACCTAGGCAACTTATAAGGCCTCTACATTGAGGGAAAACCTGCTCTACGTGAAAAAAAAAGGGAAGTTCACTTTTGCATAACCTCTGTTTTATTTTCCTTGGGCATTGGAACAATCACAAGTGCAGGAAATAACTGGTTGATATAAGAAGATCTCTGACCATATGGTCTTAAGTTGAGTATAGTACTCAGCAACAGTCATATCCCCCTGACTAAGATTTGGGACTTCTTATTCAAGCTGGAATATCTTAATAGAATAGAGGGGCGCTCTCAGCTAGCCTCAAACTTTGGAACAACTGAATCCTCATGCCTCTCCTCATTCTTTATAAATGAAAAAGATAATTGCTTTGCTTTTTTATTCGCGCTTTGTAGTAATTAGAGGGAGAGCGCTCTGACACCGGGCCACCAAAGGTCGGATGGATCGGTCTATTGATAAACACCGACCAGGTCGTAACCATATTCTAAAGCTTTGGAACGAATGGCAAGCAGTATAAGGAGGGATCCCTGCTAGGGTAAATAGCGCGCCTAAGCGAGCAAGCATACGCATAGCAGCACATAGCGCGCCAAAAGGCTACGTACGCGAGGCTAGAGCGCGAGAGCGGTGCGTGAAGGAATGACTATTCCACCGGGGAATTTTTGTAGAAAGATAGGGAGGCGAGAGATAGTATGAGGCCGGTACTCAAAGGAAGCGGCCCTTGGAAGAGAGTCCGGAGACGCCAAGAAGGGCGTAAGAATCAAACAGAAGGCAAAGCGCCAGAAGGTCTATGATGTGGATAGATCGAGCTCGGAGTCAGACATCCCGGAACCACCTAATCCCATAGGCACTGAGTCAGAAGGATAAGGAGACCTGGTATGGCATCGCTCTATTGTAATTATTTTCGGTGCGCTAGGCACACTGCTCATCCGCCATCCGGAGGTACCGAATCAGTGCTATCACCTACGGAGAAGTTGTCTTGCTTTATTAAGAGCAGGAAAACGAGACCAGCAGTTCCGAAGAAGTAAATAGCATAGAACTCAAGGCCGAAATAGCAGAGATGCTGCCTCGGGTTCGTGATCTGGTAGTTCCGGCGGAGCTTACCACGGCCGTTATGGCTCTCGCGAAGCACGAGGATTTAAATTAACACGCTATTGGCTGCCGACAAAGAGCTGAGTGATCGCCTAGTACAACAGGTGGTGGACTCTATAAAGGTGCTCCATGACAGGATGCTGGCTCCAGAGGCGGAGTCTCTGTTGGCTGATGCGGGAAGGCTCTCTGCGGAGCAGGCGTCCCGATGTCAGAATATATAAGAAGAGTTGATGTACCGAAGCCGGCGTAAGTCCCTCCCAAAAGGAACTGGAACCGCTCCACATATATCTCTTTTGGAACGAGCCTTAACTGACGCTACTGCTGCTATTGGTCTTGACACCAAAAAAGCTGTCGATAGATAGAGTTAAAGCAAGCATGCCGAGCCGGGCCTGAAGAACCGTAGTATCGTGCTAAGCCTATCAAGCCAAAGTTGAGTGAAGGAATACAAGCATTTAGACAAGGGGGACGGGGCTATTCTCGCCTCACTTGAGCGGGTAGGAGCTGGTTATTCCAGATTGGTTAACCAGAGAAAAGAGGTTTTTGCAACGAATTCTTTCTTTTTTATTTTTATCTTGCCAGGTGGGACAAGAAAATGCCCTTCCCTTCTGATCGAATCCGAACAATAAATGAAATTTGTTATCACGCAGTGCAACAGGCAAGAAATGAAATCGAATAATTGTATGCCGATCGCGCCCTCTCTTTCAATTGAGCTGATCCCCTCGCTTCTTTACCCGGTGACTTAAATTTCTATTCATTACTGGGCTATTCCCACGTACTCACTGACGAACTGTACTAATTGGTGGGTTGATCCAGGTAGCTCAGATCTGGGAATGTACTACAGGGAGCATCCTGACTAGTCTCATTGACATTTAAATGAGCATCCTGTTCCCTTCTGCTTCAGCATAGTAGACCTATTCTCCGAGAAGGAAGACCCTGTCCAGAAAAGTGGATTTCCCTGCTGTAGTATGAGTTGAGAGGATCAGACTTACGGGGGAACCTTCTCTAGTCTAGGAGCATTTCCACTATGTCTGTGTTCTTTCAATGCCCCTTCCCAAAGCAAAGCAGGAAGAAACCTATGGCGCATTCTTCTCTTTCAAAAAAGCTTTGGTATTGCGCCTTTCTGTGCTCCCTTTCGCCCTTCGTTATATCCTTAGCTTTCCTGTATCTCTTTCTTTCTTGTCTCTCTTTCTCTATCTTCCCATTCCTTGTAAGAAGTCCTAGGAGCCAAGACAGTAAGTAAGCCAGTCTTTGGTCTTTTAGTAAGTCTTTCCCTTCCTTGTACTAAGTAAGTAGGGGATCCTTTCTTTCTTTTTAATATTCTTTCTCTCCAGGCAAGCAAGGAAGTAAGCAAGTAAGGAAGGGGGTCTGTGATTAATAGGTAAGCCTGTGCTGCTAGTGTTAAGCTAGTGGTAAGGCAGCAGTAGGCCAATAATCCTTCTTTATAAGAGTCCTAAATCCTAGGGTCCTCGTAGTCCATTAGGAAGAAGGCAAAAGAGCTTACCTCTGAAGACTGAAGGAACAAGCGATTACTCTAAACCAAAGCGAACGCGAAGGGGTATCGGTAGTCCCTTTACTTTATTCCTTGGCAGGAATAGCGGAAATGGTAACTCCAAACCCTTGAGTGGCTGGTTGAATGGATTTGGGCGTATCTTAAATAAGGTAATTGATTGATTGAGTTGTTTCTGGATAAAGTCATGCGTATAATAGTTCATCTTGATTAGTGTGAGATGGTTTGACCTGTGAGTGGTTCCTTCCTATAAAGAAAGTAGCCTTTCTGCTTTATGGAAGAGTTAATAGAAAAAGTGGTGTATAAAGGGAAGTGTATGTTGTCTGTCTTAGGCTGTCAGATATTTTAAGTGTTCAGCGTGTTTGTGAAATTCCGGTGCCGCTGTTCTTCGCTGCTCGGCCCTTCAACCAACAAATTTCTGACGTGATGAAGCAGTTGAGTAAAAAAGGCGGGTGATTCCCTATTAAAATATAAAAGAGTCGCTTGAAACAGAGTCTATAGCATAGGCAAACTCCCAATAATAAGAAAGAAATAGAAAGAATATCGAGCAGTGGCAAAAAGGTTTAAAATAAGAGGAGGGAACGCAAAGAGTGACATAGTGTTCGTGACCGAGAAAGAGAGAAACAGGGGAGTTGGCTGATAAAGATGGACAGTAACGATTGCGTAATATCAATTTTTCGGCCTCGTCATCGAAAGCGGCTTCCAATTGCTCGGAAATTCTTAGCTATATGGGGGGCTTGGATGGTGAGCAAAAACAATTGATCAAGAAGTTGGTCAACTTTCGCATGAAAGAAGGTAAAAGAACGAGAGTTCGTGCTATTTTTTATCAAACTTTTCATCGCCCGGCTCGAACTGAACGCGATGTAATCAAACTTATGGTTGACGCCGTAGAGAATATAAAGCCCATATGCGAAGTGGAAAAAGTAAGAATAGCGGGTACTATTTATGATGTCCCTGGGATTGTAGCCAAGGATCGTCAACAAACCTTAGCTATTCGTTGGATCCTTGAAGCAGCTTTCAAACGACGTATAAGCTACAGGATAAGCTTAGAGAAATGTTCATTTGCTGAGATACTGGATGCTTACCGAAAGAGGGGAATTGCACGTAAGAAAAGGGAGAATCTTCATGGACTGTCTTCCACCAATCGAAGTTTCGCGCATTTCAGATGGTGGTAAAGTGAGATCACATAAAGAGCTCTTCCTCATTCAGTCAGATTATTCAGTAAGATATGGTTTTACCCTTTTCCTTTTTGTTTGTTTGAATTTTCATATAGAAAGCCGGCCTTCCTCATACTCCTCCCTTCATTCATTGAGTTGAAGGAATCCATAGGGGCCCGCCCGTTATGCATTGCATGAAAGAACCTTTCTTTGTATGACTTTTCTTTTGCCTCAGGTCGAATGAATACGAAAGAAAGATCAATCAAACAAAAAAATAGGCCATGAATGAATAAGTTGGGCCTTTCACTCCCTTTCGTCTGACTCGGGGAGCTGATCTGATAAATGCACTTCAAAGGGAGGGAAGCCAGGTTTCCCATGTTGGTATAGCCGAGCATAAAAGATTTTAAAGAAAAGTAAAAAAGAAGAGGTAGAGAGAGAGAACAGAACGGAACCGATAGCCCCCCAATTATTTCAGGGCAAAAGAAAGAAAAGTAAGGACTCTCGTTTTCCGCATACGCATATAGGTTGTGAAAAAGAAGTCCACTTTTCATTTTTAATAGAGAAGTGATTCATCTACTTTCTTAATAAGGTAACAGAACGAACTTCAAGTACTTCGTAGGACGCCGCCGTTTGCTAAGATGTGCTTCCACATCGTGAGCTTTAGTGCACAAGTAGTCGAATCCCTTAAAGGTTTTGG